CGTTCATTCTTCATGGAATCATATAGATGATCTAGCAATGATGGAATTTTTATTCTGTTTACTGAATCACATGAAATTTAACCCAACTCCATATCTGGAATAGAATGGATGAAATACGTATGAACTATGAATGAACTACGAACGGGGGAATAAAGAAAATTTTATACTAAAATTTTAATTGGAGAAACAGATAAAAATGGAAAGAAATTGAGAAAACAGTTCCAGAAATAGAATTCTGCCGCTTAGGCTTATGGAATTTTGTATAGAATATCAAAATAAAATAGATTCCATTTCTACCATTATTATGATATTATGTATTCCAATCTGCTTACTGGAATACCAGAAAAATTGAAGGATTCGGCATTTGATCTTTTCGATAAGATAAAAACAGAAAACTCAGAAACAATAGAATATAGAGTCGATTTTTTAGTACTTAACCACGTTTATGTTAAAAAAAAGGATTAACAGGGAATAGAAGTATTTTTCCTATAGAATTTTTAACATACGCTGGGGATTGTGAAGTGTATAAGAAGTGTCTAATCTAAGAGGGGTTGTTTAAACAGGTCCAGGCAGAGATAGATAGATATATCTATATATACGCCTTTCCCCCTATTGCCTTTTTCTGCCTATTTCCTTCAAATGCAAATTTGAAACAGGAAAAATTCCTGAGACTTTCCTATAGGCAACATAGCTAATCTAACTAAGATAACCGATTAGATATCTGTGTAACAATTAAGGTTTTGGGGTTTACATATACTCATATATATTGTTATAATTGAAACATTGAAAAGAAAAAATACTGAATAAACACTGATTAGTTATGTATCAATTTTTATTTTCTTGTGTCATTCTAAAAACACAATTTTATATTCAAATCCAAGACTCATTCATGAATTCGTAGCCAGGGGTCAATAGTTAATGGTTCAAATTTATCATCTTCTTTTGTGACTAAAAATAAAAATTTTACTTATAAAGTGAGGGTAAATTTTTAGGCATTATATTTGTGTGTTTTGAGATACTATACAATCGATCGAGGGAGTGGATCAAATCCAATTAAAAAGAGGAAAGGACTCTTCCTTTCGGAAAAGAATTAAGAAAAAGGGCTTCAAGATACAAGTACAAAAAAAGAGGTTCAGCAATCCAACCTTAGGCAAGAAAAATTTCGTCTACTTTTTGTATCATTGTATCATTTTGGCGATATGGCCGAGTGGTAAGGCGGGGGACTGCAAATCCTTTTTCCCCAGTTCAAATCCGGGTGTCGCCTGATCAATAAAAGACTAGAAATCTCTTATTCTGTTCTGTTGATATATAACTCACCGAATTATTCCCCCGCAGCATAAACAGATTGTGCATTCGGTCTGGGGGTTTTCTAAAAGATTGTAAATCTTTGCATCTAGGATTAAAGATTCTAATGATGGAAGGGCTCTATCACGACTTACCGATCCCCTTCTTTCTTTTCTACTAATAAGGTAGTGTATACTGGCTGAGTCTTTAATTCCGTTGGATAGACAGATACAAAATTTATATAATCTAATTAGCAGTTTAGTTGTTTATGTGTAAAGGCCAGAAGAGCCTTATATACTTATACTTAAATCAAAATACTTATAAGAATCTATTTACTTTATATTATATATATTTACTTTATATTATATATATAGATATATATATATATAGACTCGCGATAATTTATAAGTATTCAATAGTAGAGGGAATGGAGAATTTAATTTACTTTTTTAGATATAGAGAAAAACGGGCAAAAAGAATAGGCCCTTTTTTTCCAATATGTTCCATTAGTAACATTCCCTTGCCATTGCATATTTTACTTGTGTTTAGTCTTTACCAATTGGAAGTCGTATAGGATCAGAAGTTATTGGATTATTAGTTCATCGGTCAGAGTACCTTTTTGACTCTGCGCCGTTGATTCCACTATTATTAATGAGCAATAATGGACTAATTCCTTCATAGATATAGGGGACATAATTCACATGGATATAGTAAATCTCGCTTGGGCTGCTTTAATGGTAGTCTTTACTTTTTCCCTTTCACTCGTAGTATGGGGAAGAAGTGGACTCTAGAGGTACTACGAATTTATTGAGGAATCCATCTGTATCAATTATTTCATAGATCGTTGAATTCGGTAAAAAAAAGCTTCATTTAGGACTTACATTGGATTCTAGTGGAGTAATGGATTCTATGACTCAAATTCTTTCAATTAAAGAGATATTTCAAGGATTCCCACTTTTTTATCTCGAAACTCGAAAGTAGAGGGATACAGATAATTGGAATTTTATTCCAACCAAAGTCTTCTTAAATTTTCTATTTCAATTTGAAATTTTAAGAAACGGGCTCTTCCTAGAATTATAGATGGATACTAAAGAAGGCTCGACCCACCCTTTTTTATTTCCCTCTTTACTTTTCCTGCTCAAAAGGGGGAATTTTTTAAGTGTATACGTTATTTCTATGAGAAAAAATGAAACTTAGACATAGTAGTTGTTTAACGAGATACTATGCATAAGAAGATCTTGCCTTGGGCGAGTTACCTATTGTGCACTTACCAATTTTTTATTAGGAATGCTAGAAAAAGGATTACGACTCTTTAATAGATGCCCATAATGCTTTTTCCTTTGTTGATTCTTTCGATGGATCACAAGACTCAGATTGCAAATAAAAAGAAATCTAGAAATTCAAACTATAAAGTAAGACAATTATTTTATATTGATCGAAAAAAAGAGGTATCAAAAAAGTGAATGGGTTCTATGTAAATTCCATATCTTTATTATTTTGATACATATATAAAGAGAATATTGTAGATTGATCGACACCAAGTCCCTTTCTTTATTCTAAAGTACAACTTTATACACTACAATAACACTAATAGATAGTATGGTAAGAAAGAAATAGATATTTCTTTCTTACTATACTTATACTATAGTATCGGATCTGATAGAATACTGTCGATTCTAGTCCGCTCATTTCATTTAAGACGCACAATTGGAATCATTTTTTTTTTTTCTTCAATCATTGATAAGAACTCAGAAGTAAACATTAATTAAAATTAATTAATCCTTTTGATTTTTATTTTGACTTTCTGTTTTTACATAAATGATAAGCAGAAAAGCAGTAGGAACTAGAATGAACAGTGCAGTAGCAATAAATGCAAGAATATTTACTTCCATAATCTCATCTTTTTTTTACTTCACAATAACTCGGGATTTAATCCCATAGAGATGATAAATCTTTCGACTGTAAATTCTTAAATTCAATGAATGAATTATCTCTCAATGATTTTGAATCGGATCAATATCATGAATAACAATATCTGAGCTATCAAATAAATTCGTCGTCGCGAATTGAATAGTATAACATAGGAAGATCTTTTATCCATACTGAATCCAAAATAGGATTCCCGGTCCAATAAAAAAGGACTTTTCAATGAAATCTTTTTTTTATACTTCACATTAGCAATTGAGGTTACACAAACAAAACCGGAGCCATAAGGGGAGACTTTTTAAGTTGGAAAAGTATTCTATCGGGGGAATTCTGTTAAATTCATTTTGTATTGTACAAGAAAAGAATTCCATTTTTGTATGTGCGCTTAAGAAACATATAGTCCTATATTCCATCGCAAAAACAAATTCAGTATCTCTTGGAATACTGACTTTAGTGCTACCATCAATTGTACAAATCTACATAGGTCTTTCTAATATCAATCAGTACTACTTGAAGTAATGAAAATCCTCCTATTTGTTTGATGAGAAAGACAAAACGAAAGGGAAAGAAAAAAGAACCCCCCTGGGAATGAAATTTTACTTCCTGCTCCCCTGTTGACAGAAAAAGGAAAGATGATTGATCTACTTATTGAATCTGTCGGGACTGACGGGGCTCGAACCCGTAGCTTCCGCCTTGACAGGGCGGTGCTCTGGCCAATTGAACTACAATCCCAGGGAAATAAGGGATCGAGCAGAAATTTTGATTCTGTTTTTCTTCGTCCGTATCGGGTATTTCTGAAGGACGGGGGGGTTATATCATCTCATGGTATATTGTTGAATTGTTGGGCCGAGCTGGATTTGAACCAGCGTAGACATATTGCCAACGAATTTACAGTCCGTCCCCATTAACCGCTCGGGCATCGACCCAGACCCAAGAAGAACCTCTTTGTTTTGGTGCTTCGGGGTATATTGGTAATCCATAATATGATAAACTTACCTTTGTAGTACCCCCTACCCCCAGGGGAAGTCGAATCCCCGTTGCCTCCTTGAAAGAGAGATGTCCTAAACCGCTAGACGATAGGGGCGGCATATTTGCCTAACGTCTATCCGATGCCCATTGTATGAACCGCTTCTTCCAGTTGTCAATCACTTCTACTGATATGATTTGAATAAGATAAGAATGAATGGTTAATAGAATAAGAAAAAAAGAGTAGTTAATAGAATAAATCAATTAAGAAAAGAACTCTTAATTCATATTAATAAAAATAGAGTATAGAAATAATACGTAAGGGAAGATAGGATTCTTTTAGGGAGGGGTTGGTCCACCAGAAAATAAAAAGAAAGGGGGCTCCCACTACGGAAATTAACAAAAAAATAGGATAAGGGGGATCAAGAAGTTATCGAAAAAATTTTATATTCCTAGAAAAAGAATTATTTAGTTCAGGGATCCAGGGACAAGTAGAATTTATTCATCACATGATTCGATGAAATATCTTGAATCTATGTCGAATTGAGAGGTGTACATGTATCAATCAAATTAATTTCGTTTTGATGAGTACCATTACCATTTCATTCAATAAAAGAAAAGCAGTTAAGATCGGGTTTGTTTATTCCTAGACTTGCTAAAGAATTGAATTTTCTTATTCAAGAACAAGAATAAGACACGAGCCACTACGAAGTTACTGCATGGACTTAAATATATAATATATATACATGGATTGGATCTTTTTTAGACATAGAGTGACTTATTCAGGAATTGGGGCCCTTTTAACTCAGCGGTAGAGTAACGCC